GTATTCCTATAGCTCCAATAAACAACGTAAATAGTACCAAAACAAGCATCGGAAATAATATAGTATTATCCGATTCCTGGGGATAGGAAAAAATTCTTTTAGTGCCAAAATGATTAATAGTAATAAAAGGACACGTCATTCTTCTTACAGTACCACCAGTTTGATATATTTTTTTCCAAAAAAAACAAAAAAAGGAAGCCCTTTCATTATTATTTATTGTTAATAAAGGTAATAAACGCATTTTATTTTTAAGCATTTTTGATCCCTGTTTACCCCATAAAGATATTGAATAGAATGCGCTGTTTTTTTTACCATTATAATTTTGAAAATAAATATTTAAATGCCCCTCAAAAGTAAGTAAATAAACCCGAAACATATAAAATGCAGTTAATCCTGCTGTGGAAAAAGCTATTATTGCGAAAATAGGTGAATACGACAAACTATCATTAAGAATTTCATCTTTGGACCAAAAACAGGCGAGAGGTGGAATACCACAAAGAGAAAGGGTTCCTAATAAAAAAGCAATTTTTGTAATTGGAACATGTTTTGTTAAACCACCCATAAGAACCATATTTTGACTCTTATCTGGAGAATAGCCAACAATACCTTCCATTGAATGAATAATGGATCCAGATCCTAAAAACAACAATGCTTTCGAATAAGCATGAGTAATCAAATGAAATAAAGCAGCTCGATAGGAGCCCATACCTAAAGCTAACATCATATAACCCAATTGAGACATTGTAGAATAGGCTAAACCTCTCTTAATATCTTTTTGAGCAAAAGCTAAAGTAGCTCCTAAGAGTACTGTTATTATACCTATCAAAGCTATTAGCTTCATTATGTAAGGTATAACTACGAAAAGAGGAAGAAGTCGAGCTACAAGAAAAATTCCCGCTGCTACCATGGTAGCAGCATGTATTAGAGCCGAAATAGGGGTAGGTCCTTCCATGGCATCTGGTAACCACACATGAAGAGGGAATTGTGCCGATTTAGCAATTGCACCGGAAAATAATAGGAAAGCGCACAAAGTAACAAATAAGAAATGAACCTCATTATCATTATTAGAAATCAAGTTATTGAATATTTCAAACAAATCCTGAAATTCGAAACTGCCTGTTAGCCAATAAAGACCTAAAATTCCTAATAATAAACCAAAATCGCCTACACGATTAGTTACGAATGCTTTTTGACAAGCATTGGACACACTAGGTCGTGTGAACCAAAAACCTATTAATAGGTAAGAGCACATTCCAACCAATTCCCAAAAGATATAAATTTGTATTAAATTGGAACTGGTAACTAATCCTAGCATTGAAGTATTGAAAAAACTCATATAAACAAAAAATCTCAAATAGCCTTGATCATGAGACATATAACTGTCACTATAAACAAGAACCAAAATTCCCACCGTAGTAATTAATATTAACAAAATAGAAGTAAGTGGGTCAATCAAATACCCGAACTCTAAGGAAAAATCATTGTTGATGGTCCAAGACCATACATATTGATAAATGGAACTGCTATTTATTTGCTGAATAAACAGATCGGTCGAAAAAACCATAACTATACTTAACAATAAAACACTCGGAAAAGCCCATATACGGTGCAGTTTTTTTGTTGACACCGGAAAAAGTAGCAGCCCCATTCCTATTAACATAGGGACTGGAAGTGTAACGAAAGATATAATCCATAAATATTGATATGTATGTTCCATAAAAAAAATCTTATTATTTTTAATTAAAAAAAAAAAATGAATTAAGTTTAACTTATTTTATAATTAAGTTTAACTTATTTTATAACTGTCTTGACAATTATTATTTTTAATCACTATAGAAAATAGAACCTTTGATGCCTTCAATCCAATTTAAAGAAATACTAGGTAGATAAAAATATGTAAATTTTGACTGATCTGGTTTAGATCATATGCTTGGTCTGGATGATCTATCAAGGAATATACATTAAATTAGATAAGATTTTCCAGTTTTCAATTTAAAAGTCCGGGACAGAACTCGAAACTTTTTTTGTTATATTATATGTCCATAAATCAATACCTAATGGGGTTGCTAAACCTTAACACAAATTTTATACCTAACGAAACTCTAAGGATTAATACAATAAAAATTTATTTTTATTTTCATTAATTTGAATGTTTCAACAAAAAAATATTCCATTGAATTAACTCCTTCAAGCTCGCCAATTGAATAAAAAAGGGTTATTATAATTTTGAGCAAGCCGCCATGGTGAAATCGGTAGACACGCTGCTCTTAGGAAGCAGTGCTAGAGCATCTCGGTTCGAGTCCGAGTGGCGGCATAACATAATTAAATTATCTAATTATTAAAAGGATAGAATAAATCCTATAATGAATTCAATTCCATATGTAAAATTATGGATAATTAAAGTATTCCCCCCTTTTTTTTTATGATATTTTTGACTTTAGAACATATATTAACTCATATATCTTTTTCGGTCGTTTCAATTGTAATTATAATTCATTTTCTAACCTTATTAGTCAATGAATTTGTGGGACTCTATGATTCGTCAGAAAAAGGCATGTTAACCACTTTTTTCTGCCTAACAGGATTACTAATTACTCGTTGGATTTATTCGGGACATTTACCAATAAGTGATTTATACGAATCATTAATATTTCTTTCATGGATTTTCTCTATTATTCATATGGTTCCATATTTTAAAAAACATAAGAATTATTTAAGCACAATAACCGCACCAAGTACTTTTTTTACCCAGGGCTTTGCTACTTGGGGTCTTTTAACCGACATGAATCAATCTAAAATTTTAGTACCCGCTCTCCAATCCCAGTGGTTAATAATGCACGTAAGTATGATGGTATCGGGCTATGCAGCTCTTTTATGTGGATCATTATTGTCAGCAGCACTTCTCGTAATTACATTTCGAAAAGTCATAAGAATTGTTGGTACAAACAATAATTTATTAAATGATTCATTTCCCATTGATGAGATCCAATACATGATGGAAAAACGAAATATTTTTAAAAATACTTTTTTTACTTCTTCTAGGAATTATTACAGGTTTCAATTGATTCAACAATTAGATTATTGGGGTTTTCGTATTCTTAGTATAGGGTTTCTTTTTTTAACCATAGGTATTCTTTCAGGAGCAGTCTGGGCTAATGAAGCATGGGGATCATATTGGAATTGGGACCCAAAAGAAACTTGGGCATTTATTACTTGGACCATATTCGCGATTTATTTCCATACTCGAACAAATAAGAATTTGGAAGGTTTCAATTCGGCAATTGTTGCTTCGATCGGTTTTCTTATAATTTGGATATGCTATTTTGGGGTTAATTTATTAGGAATAGGACTACATAGTTATGGTTCATTTACATTAATATCCTAATTGAATTGAAGAACGAGTTTAACAAATATAACCATAGGACAGTTTAACATATATATAAGAAGCTTCAGGTAAGTCGTTGAGAACCTTTTGAATCACTCAAATAATGGAGTGATTCATAAAGGTTCTCGCAAATGTTAAACATATCTGATTACAATTCTGTTTTTTTTTTATTTTTTAATAACTACCTATTTTTAATAACTACCTATAAAAAAAAGTTAGCTATAAAAAAAATTCGATAGAATAGCTTCGACCTTGTCAACTGATAATGAGAAAACGAAATCCGGATAAATACCAATACTAATTACAGGCAGAAGGATAGCAATCGAAACAAATAATTCCCGTGGTCCAGAATCAAAAAAATAAGAATTTGTGGCATTAAGGAGCTTGTATCCATAGAACATCTGGCGTAACATAGATAATAAATAAATAGGAGTCAATATCGTTCCAACTGCCGCTCCAAAAGTAATTAGTATTTTTGGCATTAAAAAATATTTTTTGGCAGTAATTATTCCAAAAAATACTACCAATTCTGCAAAAAAGCCGCTCATGCCCGGCAATGCAAGAGAAGCTAATGATAAGATACTGAACATCATGAATATTTTTGGCATTAGGGTAGCCATTCCACCCATTTCGTCAAGATAAACAAGACGTATTCTATCATAACTTGTTCCTGACAAGAAAAAAAGCGCAGCGCCAATAAATCCATGAGATATTATTTGTAAAATGGCCCCGTTGAGTCCCATATCGCTTATAGAGCAAATTCCTATAATTGTAAAACCCATATGAGATACAGAAGAATAGGCTATTCTTTTTTTTAAATTTTTTTGACCAGAAGATGTTGAAGCTGCATAGATTATTTGTATTGCGCCTACTATTATCAACCAAGAAGAAAATATAGAATGGGCGTGGGATAATAATTCCATATTTATTCGAATCAATCCATATGCTCCCATTTTTAATAAGATTCCAGCTAAAAGCATACAAGTACTGTAATGTGCTTCTCCATGGGTGTCTGGTAACCATGTATGTAAGGGTATAATCGGTGATTTGACAGCAAAAGCAATAAGAAATCCAATATAGAATAATATTTCCAAGGTCACAGGATATGATTGATTAGCTGATGTTTCAAAATTGAATGTTGGTTCATTGGAAGCATAGAAAGCGATACCTAAAGCTCCCATTAATAAAAAAACGGAACTTCCTGCAGTATACAAAATAAATTTTGTAGCTGAATACAGACGTTGCTTTCCCCCCCACATGGATAGAAGTAGATAAACAGGAATTAATTCTAACTCCCACATAATGAAAAAAAGTAAAAGATTTTGAGAAGAAAATAATCCTATTTGACCACTATACATTGCTAACATCAAAAAATGAAATAATCGAGAATCCCGAGTAATTGGCCGAGCCGCTAAAGTAGCTAAAGTAGTGATAAATCCGGTCAGTAAAATAGGTCCTATAGAAAGTCCATCTATTCCTAATCTCCAGTAAAAATCAAAAAAATTAATCCATTGATAAGACTCCGTCAATTGGATTAAGGGATCGTCCAATTGGAAATAATAAGAGAATGCATAGGTCATTAAAAGGAGTTCTAGTACACATATAAGTATAGTATACCATCTAATTACCTTATTTCCTCTATGAGGGAAAACGAAAATCAAGGAACCCGCGAATATTGGTAAAACTACTAATACTGTTAACCAAGGAAAAGAATTCGTGGTAAAGACAAGATACACTTGGACAAGAAAAACCCGTACTCGAAAACCTAATCTATTTTTTTATTATTATTTTTTTAGTACGGGTTTTTGTCGGTAAACAAAAAATCAAATGTATTCAAGTGGTTTTTTCTAGAAAATATCAATAAGCTAGACCCATGCTTCGAGTTGTTTCATGCCATAGATAAACTCGAACACTCAAGAAATCAGTTGGACAGGCGGATTCGCATCTCTTACAGCCAACACAGTCTTCCGTTCTTGGAGCAGAAGCAATTTGCTTAGCTTTACACCCGTCCCAAGGTATCATTTCTAATACATCTGTGGGGCAGGCCCGGACACATTGAGTACACCCTATACATGTATCATAGATTTTTACTGAATGTGACATTGGAGCTATAATTAAAAAAAAACGTCATAAATTTTCGATCTAGTAAATTTTGAAATGAATCATATATTTAGACACCAGATGAATCAATGATTTATCATAATTTGTCTATTCAATTTCGGATCGACTCATGAGATAGAACCAAGATACTTTAATTTCTTACGTTTTCGTAAACATTATCAGATACGCTATCTATCATAAATATCAATTCAAATTAATGAATCTAAATATTTTATATGATTAATACTACTTATTCAACAAATTCAATTGATTGATACGGATTGATTTTCTGTTACGATAAATTGACGAAACTATAGCCAGCCCGATAGCTGCTTCAGCGGCTGCGATAGATATAATAAAAATTGAAAAAATATTTCCTTTTAATTGGCGACTATCAAAAAAATCAGAAAATGTTACTAAATTTATATTGACGGCATTCAGTATAAGTTCAAGACACATAAGGGCTCTAACCATATTTCGACTCGTGATCAATCCATAGATACCGATAGAAAATAAATAAGCACTCAAACCAAGCACATGTTCGAGCATCATGGCCCCACTCCTTAGCGATTTCGATTTATTTCAATATGAACAATGAACAACAATTTAACATCAACAGATTAGATTGACTAGAATAAGAATATCACAAGTACAAAACAAAAAAAAAAAAGATTGGAATATAGATCGAATAAAAGAATTTATATATGAATAATCCTCAAATAAATGTGATAACATAGAATAAAGTCTGATTTGGATTGCGATTACCAATTAAAAAGATTTATTACTGACGAGCCGTGGCAATCGCACCTATCAAAGCAACTAAAAGAATTATTGAAATGAATTCAAATGGAAGAAAAAAATCTGTTGCTAAATGAATTCCAATTTGTTGACCAGTACTTACCAAATCTTGCTCTATAATCTGGTTTGCTCTTGTAGTCCAAATAATCCCATACCATGTTGTATCTGGAATAATAGTAATTAGTAAAACAAAAAGACTTGTACAAATTAGGGAAGTAAGACCATTCCCAACAGTCCAAAGATTGAAATCTTTGTAATCTTCTGAACCATTCATGAACATCACAGCAAATAAAATTAAAACATTTATAGCTCCCACATAAATAAGGAGCTGCGCCGCAGCTACAAAATGAGAGTTTGATAAAATATAGAATAAGGATATACAAACAAGAACCAATCCCAATGAAAAGGCAGAAAAAATTGGATTGGTAAGTAATACCACTCCTAGACCTCCTAATATAAGACCTAATCCTAGAAAGACTAAAAGAAAATCATGTATTGGTCCAGGTAAATTCATTGTACGTAAAATAAAAGATAAAAAAATCAAATTCTTTTTTTTCATGACTTTATTGACCCGACCAGGAGAAACTTATTTAGAATGGGTTCCTAATTGAATTAAATCCTAAAAGGTTTTAATTACTGTAGTACTGATATCAGACTAATCCCATTCTTTCTCGAAAAAATAAAAATGGATACTTTAATTTCTATTTCGAAATAGAAATAATTATGGATAGAATTATGACTATATTAATTGATTTTCAATCTAAATTAAGCTACGCTGCAATTCTTACCAATCAATCAAATCCAATCGCTAGTTGGGATTTGTAGCTTTTGTAGTTATTGACCAAACAAAATGCAAAATGAAAAAAAAAGATTTCAGACTTTTAGATCAAACCTAGATCTTTGTTTAATGATTAAAAATGACTCTTCAATCAATCTTTAATCAAAGGGGGTTTGTCCATTTTGATTAAAGATTGAGGTGAATTCAAAATTGTTCGAATTGTATAATCCTCAATTACTGACATTGGTAAACGACCTAAAGCAATTTGGTTATAATTCAATTCGTGACGATTATAGGTAGAAAGTTCATATTCTTCAGTCATTGATAAACAATTAGTTGGACAATACTCAACGCAGTTGCCACAAAATATACAGATTCCGAAATCAATACTGTAATTAAGCAATCGTTTCTTTCGAATATTAGTTTCCAATTCCCAATCAACAACAGGTAAATCTATAGGACATACACGAACACATACTTCACAAGCAATGCATTTATCAAATTCAAAATGGATTCTACCCCGGAAACGCTCCGATGTGATTAATTTTTCATAAGGATATTGAATAGTTACCGGTAAACGATTTACGTGGGATAAGGTAGTCATGAAACTTTGACCAATGTACCTTGCAGCCCGTATGGTTTGTTGACCATAATTCATGAACCCAGTTACCATAGGGAACATATCGTGAATCTCTATGAATAATTTTATATTTGTTTCTTTATCTTGTTTGAGACAAACTATAAATATACAAAAGAATTACTTTATAGTGAAAAGAGTTGGGAAGAGGTTGTTAATAATAAATTGCCAAGAGAAATAGGTAAAAGAAATTTCCATCCAAGATTTAATAGTTGGTCCATTCTTAGTCTAGGTAAAGTCCATCTGGTTGTGATAGGAATGAACAAGAACAAATAAGTTTTAACCAATGTAATAAGAATACCCATTGTTGTTCCAAAAACTCTACCTACTTTATTTATTTCAAAATCAAAAAACTCCGGAACGGATATGTACGGAATAGAGATATTCCAACCGCCCAAGTAAAGAACCGCTACAAATAATGAAGAGACTAATAAGTTTAGATAGGAAGCAACATAAAATAAACCAAATTTGATACCCGAATATTCAGTTTGATAACCTGCTACTAATTCTTCTTCTGCTTCTGGTAAATCAAAAGGTAATCTCTCACATTCTGCTAGGGAAGAAATGAAAAAAATGATAAATCCTATAGGTTGACGCCACAAATTCCATCCCCCCAAACCATATTTTGATTGTGCCTCAACTATATCAACTGTACTCGAACTGTTAGATAATCATAGTCGGTGATGACATCACTGTTCCCATCGCTATTACAGAACCATACATGAGATTTTCACCTCATATGGCTCCTCGAAGGCCATAAATAAATCTAAGGGCCAGATCATATTATTTATCTTGATCTATTTGTAGGATAGATAGGATCAAAATCTATCGGATGCCCCCCAATTCAAAAATTTGACCAATGTAATTCTGTCTGTTATAATACTAAAATAAAGTACTTCTGAATTGATCTCATCTTTTAAGAATTTCAATTTTTCTTTCTTGAGCAATAACTTTAATCTTTCAATAAAATACTTCTTGTAAAAATACCAATAAATATTTCAACCTATCATTTCATTTTCGATTACGAAAAAGAATTAGACATTCCATTAGTTCATGAATTATGACACGAATTCAATTTATATGAATATCGAGATAGGAAAGAAAGAAGAATAAAGGATTCTTTTTTCTTTTTCTATTGTAAGTCTATTCTTTTTTTTGTTCCTATTCTTCCTTCTGAAAAAAAAAAAGGAAAGGATTACTTCGTTTCTGATAGTCATTTGTTTAATTGGTGGATAGGAGCATACTCTGGATCGGAATCGTGGGGAGTACTGCCTGATCATTTCTACTAATTTAAAGCCCCAATTAATATTCTTTTATTTTGAATAATTCTATTACTAATCTTTTATGTATCTTGGTGTTCCTAACCATCCACTCATTTTTATTTTTACTCAACTACTCGGTAGCATTACTAGCATTACAGTAATATATATATATATATAAATGATAGTAAAAACTCAATAAGGTTGATTCTTTGAGCCCGCTTTCAAGCCAGGATGACTAATCAACCAATTTTGGGACAAATGATCTCATCTTCTTATGTTTATTTGTGCTTTCCTGTTGTACATAAGAAATGAGTCTCTCTTTTTTTTACTGCAAATTTAGAAGCTGTTTTCTTTCACTCATATAACTATCTAATTTAGTTCATCAATCCAAATGATGAATAAAAAAATAAGGATATATATTCAATATATTCAATTAATTTTACCTTTTTCCTAATAAAAAAAATAAAAAAAAAGGGGGGGAATAGGGAAAAATTTATGTTTCAACGAATCGCACGTAGAGATATGGATAATACACAGAGAGTTAATGGTATTTCATAACTAATCGATTGAGCGGCAGCTCGTAGACCACCTAAAAAGGAATATTTATTATTTGATCCATATCCTGACATAAGAAGTCCAATGGGAGCAATACTTGAAATGGCAATCCATAAAAATACGCCGATATTTAGATCCGCTAAAACAAAGTGATAGCCAAAAGGAATTACTGAATAGCTTAATAGAGTTGATATGGCTGCTATGGATGGTCCGATACTAAATAAACGAGTATCCCCTCTAGATGGAAAAAGATTTTCTTTGAAAAGTAATTTTGTTCCATCCGCTAGAGCTTGAAGAACTCCAAAAGGACCGGCATATTCAGGTCCAATACGTTGTTGGATCCCTGCAGAAATTTCTCTTTCTAACCACACAATTACTAGTATGCCTATCGTGATTCCCAATACAAGAGTCAAAATAGGGACAAGCATCCATATAATTCCATAGATCTCGTTTAAGGATTTCAATCTGGAAAAAGAATTGATAGCTTGTACTGTTGTTGGATCAATTATCATTTCAACGATCAACTTCCCCCATAATAATATCTATGCTACCTAGTATTGTCATAATATCAGCCAATTTCATTCTTTTAATTAATTGAGGAAGAATTTGCAAATTGATAAAACCCGGCGGGCGAATTTTCCATCTCCAAGGAAAACTACTTTGATCCCCTATCAGAAAAATTCCCAACTCTCCTTTTGGTGCTTCAACTCTAACATAAAGTTCTTGTTTCGGCAATTCAAAGGCGGGAGAAGTTTTTTTACTAATAAATCGATATTCAAAATCATTCCATTCTCGATTCTTTTCTCTAGCAAAACTTCGAGTTTCTAAATTTTCATAAGGCCCCCCTGGAATCCCTTCCAAAGCCTGTTGAATAATTTTTACGGATTCCGTCATTTCACCAATTCGGACTAAATAACGAGCTAGCGAATCCCCTTCCTTTTGCCACTGGACTCCCCAATCAAATTCGTCATAACACTCATAATGATCAACTTTACGAAGATCCCATCGTACTCCGGAAGCTCGTAGCATTGGTCCTGATAAACCCCAATTTATTGCTTCTTCCGCACTAACAATACCTATTCCTTCAACTCGTTGTAAAAAAATAGGATTTCGCGTAATAAGTTTTTGATATTCAGCAACTCCTGTTAAAAAATAATCGCAGAAATCCAAACATTTATCTAGCCAGCCATGAGGTAGATCAGCTGCTACTCCTCCGATACGAAAATAATTATGCATCATTCTCATACCAGTGGCAGCTTCGAATAAATCATATATTAACTCTCTTTCTCTAAAAATATAGAAGAAAGGGGTCTGCCCCCCAATATCCGCCATAAAAGGGCCAAGCCATAAGAGATGAGAAGCTATACGACTCAACTCCAACATAATTACTCTGATATAGCTAGCTCTTTTAGGTACTTGAATATTTCCCAACTGTTCCGGTCCATTTATGGTTATCGCTTCTGTAAACATAGTAGCTAAATAATCCCAACGTGTTACATAAGGCAAATATTGTATAATTGTTCGGTTTTCCGCAATTTTTTCCATCCCTCTGTGTAAATAACCTAATATTGGTTCGCAATCAATAACATCTTCACCGTCTAGACTAAGGATGAGTCGAAGAACGCCATGCATTGATGGGTGGTGGGGCCCCATATTGACTATCATAAAGTCCTTTCTTGTAGCTGGTACATTCATAGGGGGTTCCTCGATTGATTTTTCCATGAATTACTGAAAATGAAAATAAGTTCATCAAAATTCAAGTTTAAGATCTAATAAATCAAATAATAAAAAAAAAAAAAGACTCTTCAAATTAACGAGTTTTTGATTCCCGAATGTTCAACTGGCTAATTAATTCTTTATAACGTACTCCATTTTTCTTTGCCAAATAAGATAGTAGTCGTTGGCGTTTTCCTAGAATTTTCCGTAAACCTCTTTGAGACAAATAGTCTTTTCTATGCAATTCCAAATGTGAAGTAAGTCTTCGTATCTTATTAGTAAAACTTACTATTTGAAATTCAACGGATCCCCTGTTTTCTTTGTTGTCTTCTTGTGAAATAATTGAAATGAATGCACTTTTTACCATAAAATGAAATCCCCCTCCTCCCGCCTTTTTAAGTATAGTTTTATTGATCAGTAATAATAAATAATGTAATATTAAATAAGAATGTCAGTTGGTTTGAATTTGGTATACACAATAATCTTCAATTCGTTAGGAATTCCTAAATCAATCCAATTTTTTTGATTCGACTAGAAATACATAAAAGATGGTATATTTCTTCCCTTACAAAGGAAAAAAAATGATATCTATATCTAAAAATCTAAAACGAAAAATTGGATTGATTCATTTCTAGATCGAATTGATACATGATTGAATTCCATATATCAGAATGGAATGTGGGATGTAAAACAATGTATATGGACGTCTCTCTTTGTTTTCATATATTTCATATACTAGATTAGATATGCTATGGGATATATATGACAAATGGAACTTTACCGAATTTTTAATCGTGGACATATATGTATCCTTACCATACTAAACCGACTACCATTATTGGTATCAAACCAATAGCGATTTATACAAGCTAAATCTTCTAATCGATAATTGGGCCAAAGAAAAAGTTTTAATTTAATTAGTTTATTTTTATCTCTATCAAAACGTTTGCTTTTATCTATAATGTGAGCGTGGTTTTTTATGTTCTTATTATTGATAATTTCTGTATTGATATCATTTTCATTTTTTGAATTGAAAGAAATTAGAATTCTCAATTCTCTACGATGTTTAGAGGATAAAAGATTTTCGGGAACAAGTAAATCATAATTATTTTTGTCTTTATTTCTAATTAAACTTTGATTTATTACAATAGAGTTTTTTTTTCTGTATCTTTGATTAATTTGTTGTTTTCTTTTATGAACCAATAAAATATTTATGGTTTGATACATAATAAATTTTCCATCATTTTTTACCGACAGACGGGTTGATTCGATAATCAATATTCCCTTTTTCATCAATTCTGTAAGAGTTAAATCTTTCTGAATCATTAGAATATCTAGACTCAGTTCTCCCCTTTGAATAGAGGATATAATAATTTCTCGTGGATTTGTCAGTCTAAGCAAGAGACAATATATTTTGATATTATTGATTATTTTTTGATTTAAAGAATCATCCCATCTTAATTGAAAGCATAAATACCTTTTTAGCAAAAAATCAAGTTCTGCTTCCGTATTACTTTTGTATTGCTTTTTCTTTCTACGCTCTTTCCTATCTGATCTTGCATAATCTTCTTCAACATCTTTTTCTTGGTTTGCTAGAACTGATTCAAGATCTACTTGATCCTCAGACTCTTTTTCTTCAGGATTTTGATTTTTTAATTGAATGGATTTTGTTTCATTCGATGATATAGATATAAAAGGATCATTATTTTGCTTTCTGTTGATTTTTTTATTTTCACTAACATCTTTAGTTCCATTAAAATTTAAAAAAAGTAATTTGATTGGTATCATCCATGATTTTATCTTATATGCCTTGCAAAATATCACAAATTTTGGAAAGAACCAAAATTCTAAATTTGATGTAGGACGATCTAGTATTTCTTCATTCATTCCCATCCAATCAAAAAGGTTTTTTTTTTGTTTGGTTCCGGTATCGATCCAGGATTCAATATCGACTTTCTTTCTAAGACAAAAAGGGAGAATTCTCCAATCCAAATATTTTCTATGCGAGCTTTTTTCCGTATCGATAATATTATCTTCTCTTAGATGCTTATTGACAGGGATACCTCCCGACATATCAAATAATTTACTTTTATCTATTTTGTAATTATAAAAAATCTCTTGCTTATTATTAAATTTGAATGGTAATTCATAAATAGATGAGTCTTTCTTATCTTCATAATTAATGGATTTATATAATAAAATATTATATCTATAGTATTTTTTAAAATTATCTTTTTGGTTCGATAATGAATCGACTTCCAAATTATTTTGTTTTTCGTAATGAATTAATTGGTCTTTTTCATATAAATTCCATTTATTTAAATCCTTATTTTGAATCATATGCTGTTGATTCATTTTATTTCGCCATTTTTGCGATATTAAGCTAGACCATCTGATCTGAGATAAATCGTATTTATATTGATAATTACTTCTTACCCAATTTTTCCATTCATTCATTACAGAATTTTTAAAATTTGTATTTTTAAATTTGAACTGAAATCCTCCTTGGACTCCAAAATAATCTTTTATTTCATTCTTAAGAAAACGAGATGCTCCATGATATTGAAGGACAGATCTTAACTTATATAGGTTAATAACTTGGACTTGTGATAATTTGTAAAATACATATGCTTGTGACAAAGAGGTTACGTTATACAAAATCTGTGAGTTCTTGTTAAAATTACTAGAATTAAATACCTTTTTTATACTCGAGATAAAGTGAATTAGTGTATTTTGATTTGTTTTATCAATTCTTTGGTGATTTTCGTTTTTATTATACATAGAAATGTATTTATTAATCATTTTTCTTGGTGATTCACGAAAAAACTGTACATTGATCCTCGGAATATTAATGATAGCTAGAAGGATATCTATATATATCTTTTCAATCAAAATTTTTATAAAAAAATATGATTTACGGACTAATTGAGCATTGTTTCTTTTCAATATCTGTAAAATATTTTTTGATGATTTTAATTTTAATCGTTTAGCATTATAACTTAGTTTGTTAGGATAAATATTTCTTTCTGAGATTAGAAATCGTTTTTTCTTTTCTTTTGTAATTTTTTCTATTTGATTTCTTATTGTCTTTGTTCTGGCATTCAGATCTTTCATTTTTTTTTCTGTCAGTGAATAGTTTATCCAATCCATAGATCGAATTGAAGTGGAAAATTTATCAATAGTCCGATTAGTGATTGGTGAATCTTTTTCGTTTTTAGTTTCATTTAATTCAGATACTTCTCTAAATCCAAATAATAGAATCGGATTTCTTTTTGATTTTGATATTATTTCTTTTACAAATAGAATACTTTTGATGAACCAGTTTTTTGTTTCTTTCGGTAAATGTAGAAATATTTTTCTTTTTTCTTTAAAAATTGTTAGAGTTAGAAAACCATTTTTTTTCAACTTTCTAATTTTTTTTTTTAATTTTTTAAAAATGGGTTCAAAAAGTGAAAGTTCTTTTCGGGGAGAACCAAAAGGAAGTTCAGTTTCCATTCCCCAAACTGTTAAAAAACAAAAATCATGTTTTTGTCTTTTCCTTTTTATTGGATCTTTAGAAAGGAATTTTAACTTAGATCTGTGCCAAGGTTGTAGTCGAAAAGGAAATAGGATCTTTATTTGAATGCCGTCTGTTAACCAGTTTTTAGGAAATTCTGTTTCTGATAATTGAACTCCATTATAGGTGCATTTAACATGCATTTCTCTATTCCAATCCTTTAAATCCTCGGACCATTCGGGAATTTGAAATAATAACATACGAATGATATTT